CTAGTACATATGTAATATACACCATAATATGTACTAGTACATATGTAATATACACCATAATATGTACTAGTACATATGTAATATACACCATAATATGTACTAGTACATATGTAATATACACCATAATATGTACTAGTACATATGTAATATACACCATAATATGTACTAGTACATATGTAATATACACCATAATATGTACTAGTACATATGTAATATACACCATAATATGTACTAGTACATATGTAATATACACCATAATATGTACTAGTACATATGTAATATACACCATAATATGTACTAGTACATATGTAATATACACCATAATATGTACTAGTACATATGTAATATACACCATAATATGTACTAGTACATATGTAATATACACCATAATATGTATTATATGTTATATAAGTATTGTACATGCGGGGCAGAGAATAGTTTAAGTAAGAATCCTAGCTTTGGGAGTTAGGGATAGGAGTTGAAGTCTCTTTTTTCTGAAGCTGCGGGGAGGAGTTTGGCCTCCGACATTCGGCTTACAAGACCGACGCTCTGAGGCACTGAGCTACCGCGGCGATTAGTTAAGTATTTTGTTCTCAATTAGCCCTAGTATGGGCATTAAGAAGAGGATGATGGTAAAATATAGAAGGGATGCAATTTGGCCCACTGTGGTGAGTGGTTGTTCAAGGGGTATGCCTCCAATTCAGGTAAGGATAAGGACTGTGACGACCAGGGTGAATAGACAGAGCTGTGATCAGGGTCGGAGGGCCAGGCTACGTTGTTTAGAGGTGTGAAGAAAGGGTACGACTGCCAAAACGAGGATAGAGGCTAGCAGGGCTAGTACGCCCCCCAGCTTGTTAGGGATGGCGCGCAGGATTGCATAGGCAAATAGGAAGTATCACTCGGGTTTGATGTGCGTTGGTGTGACTATAGGGTTTGCTCGGAGGAAATTATCGGGGTCTCCAAACAGGTTGGGAGAGAAGACGGCGAGGGCTGTAAGAGGGGCTAGTAAAAGAAGGAAGCCAAGAAGGTCTTTATAAAGAAAGTAGGGGTGAAGGGGTACTTTATCTGCACTTGATGACAGGCCTGTTGGGTTGTTGGAGCCTGTTTCGTGCAGGAAGAGGAAGTGGAGGGCCACTACGGCGGTGGCGATGAAAGGAATGAAGAAGTGAAATGCAAAGAAGCGGGTGAGGGTTGCGTTATCTACTGAGAAGCCGCCTCAGAGCCACTGGACGAGGTCGGTGCCAACATAAGGGAGGGCAGAAAGGAGGCTAGTGATGACAGTGGCGCCCCAGAAGGACATCTGTCCTCAGGGGAGGACATACCCTACGAAGGCGGTGACTATAATTAGCAGCAGAAGAAGGATGCCGGTGTTTCATGTTCCTTTGTTTAGGTATGAGCCGTAGTAGAGGCCTCGCCCAATGTGTAGGTAAAGGCAGAGGAAGAAGAAGGAAGCGCCGTTGGCGTGAAGGTTGCGAATGAGTCAGCCATGGTTGACATCTCGGCAGATATGGGCAACGGAGGAAAAGGCAGCGTTGATATCTGGGGTGTAGTGTATGGCTAGGAAGAGGCCTGTAAGGATTTGGGCGACTAAGCATAAGCCTAAGAGTGAGCCAAAGTTTCATCAGGCAGAGATATTTTGTGGTGTGGGCAGGTCGATTGAGTTGTCGTTTACAATTTTTAGGAGGGGGTGGGTTTTTCGTAGGCTGGCCATTTGGTTCTTGTAGTTGAATTACAACGATGGTTTTTCAAGTCGTTAGTCTTGGTTAAAGTCCTGGCAAGAATTATGGTTTATGTTACAGGCCTATTTATGATCGGGTTCGTGGCGGGGTTAGTAGCGGTGGCTTCCAATCCTTCACCGTATTATGGTGCTTTTGGGTTAGTAGTGGCTGGGGGTATGGGGTGTGGGATCTTGGTAAGTCATGGGGCTGCATTTTTAGCCTTGATTTTGTTTTTAGTGTATTTGGGCGGGATGTTGGTGGTGTTTGCATATGCGGCAGCATTGGCTGCTGAGCCTTATCCGGAGGGCTTGTTGAGTGGAGAGGTAGCAATTTATGTCGGGGTCTATGTACTTGTGTTGTTTTTGGGGGCAAGTATGTTTTTAGGGAATTGATCTGAATCCGAGGCTGGTGAGTTTGAAGGGTTTCTTGTATGGGGAGGAGACATGAGTGGGGTAAGTGCGGTGTATGCAGAGGGTTGAGCTATTCTGATATTAGGGGCCTGGGTACTACTTATGACTTTGTTTGTTGTGCTGGAGGTGATTCGCGGACATGCGCGGGGGGCTTTGCGGGCGGTTTAGTAGGTGGTGAGAAGGGCGGTCAGGAGGGTGGTGGCTAGGAAGAGTGTGAGGTAGGTTTTGATTAGGCCTTGTTGAATGTTACTTGTGGTTGTAACTAGGGGAATGTTATTTGAGATAGTGCTTTTTGGGCCTGTTTTTTCTAGCCATAGCTGGTCTACTATTTGTGTTGCGAGAGTTTGGCCTAGTACTAGGCTTAGTTTGGGTGAGAGGCGGTGGGTAATTAGGGGGAAAAAGCCTAGCATGTTTGAGAAGTTGTGAGAGGGTTTACGAGGCTGGGCTTTGTGTTGTTTTTGGGCGAGGTTGGCTAATTCTAGGGCAATTAGTAGGCCCAGGATAGTAATGGTAAGGGCAGCAAGCTTTAAGTGGAGGGGCATAGAGAGGATTTCGGTGTGTGTGGGGGGGAGGGCGGAGGTAATGAGTAGTCCTGCGGCGATGCTTCCCCAGGCCAGGCGTTTGATGGGTTGTGTATTTGCTTTATAGTTTTCGTTGAGGGGGGAGAGGGAGGGGAAGCGTGGGTGACCTATATTTACTAGAAATACGATACGTAGGCTGTAAATGGCGGTCATAGCAGTGGCGAGAAGAGTGAGGGTAAGGGCCCAGGCGTTCAGGTTTGAGGTGGTGAGGGCTTCAATAATAGCATCTTTTGAATAGAATCCGGCTAGGAAGGGCGTGCCTGTGAGGGCAAGGCTTCCGATGGTTAAGCAGGAGGTGGTGGTTGGTAGGAGGTGGTGCATTCCTCCCATTTTTCGGATGTCTTGTTCATTGTTAAGGCAATGGATGATAGATCCTGAGCAGAGGAAGAGTATTGCTTTAAAAAATGCGTGAGTGCAGATGTGCAGGAATGCCAGTTGTGGTTGATTGAGGCCGATGGTCACTATTATGAGGCCTAATTGGCTGGATGTGGAGAATGCGATGATTTTTTTGATGTCGTTTTGGGTTAGGGCACAGATAGCAGTAAATACTGTGGTGAGTGCTCCTAGGCAAAGGCAGATGGTTAGAGCGGTTTGGTGGTATTGTATGACAGGGCTGATGCGAATGAGAAGGAAGATGCCTGCTACAACCATAGTGCTTGAGTGGAGTAGGGCAGAGACCGGTGTGGGGCCCTCTATGGCGGATGGTAGTCAGGGGTGAAGGCCAAATTGGGCAGACTTGCCAGTGGCAGCCAGGATAAAGCCAAGCAGGGGGAGGGTGAGGTCTTGGTGTTGAGCAAGATGGAAGATTTGTTGGAAGTCTCAGGAGTTAAGGTTTATAGCTATTCAGGCTATGGCGAGAATTAGGCCGATGTCGCCGATTCGGTTGTAGACTACAGCTTGAATTGCTGCAGTGGTAGCGTCTGTGCGGCCTCGTCATCAGCCGATCAGGAGGAATGATATAATGCCTACGCCCTCTCAGCCAATGAAAAGTTGAAATATGTTGTTGGCTGTGGTGAGAATAAGTATGGAGATGAGAAAGATTAAAAGGTATTTGAAAAATCGGTTAATTTGGGGGTCCGTGTGTATGTATCAGGATGCGAATTCTAGGATGGACCAGGTGACGTAGAGGGCAAGGGGAACAAACAGGACTGAGTAGTAATCAAATTTGAAGCTGATGTTAAAGTTGTGTGTGAGGGTGTTTATTCAGCTTCAGGATGTAGCCAGGGTGTCTAATCCGTCGTGAAGGAATATGAAGAGAGGGAGAAGACTTGTGAAAAAAGCAAGCTTAACGGCAGTTTTTGTTTGGGCCACGAGCGAGCTGTTGTGGGGTGTGTTTGGTTTTAGGGCCAAGAGAAGGGGAAATGTAAGGAGGGTAAGAGTTAGGAGAAGTGTGGTGGAGAAAGTGGTTGGGGAGAGGTGCATAACTTCTACTTGGATTTGCACCAAGAGTTTTTGGTTCCTAAGACCAACGGATGAGCTGTTATCCTTTAAAAGTGTGAGGGAGCTTTGGGGTTCAACCAAAGGGATGAAGATTAGCAGTCTTCATTGCCGCCGGCCTCGCTCAGCGAATAGGAAAAGTTTCATTTCCATTGCCAGAGTCACGATCTAGTGTTTTGTATTTAAACTATATTCGCAGGCTGCCCAGCCTCAAATAAGTGAGGGGTTTAGGACCAATAGGAGGAGGGGCAGCAGGTGTAGTGTCATGAGGAGGTGTTCGCGGGTATGTGAGGGGCTGAGAGTTAAGAGGTGAGTTGGTGGGGGCCCGTGTTGGATGGCCGTGGCCATGTGGAGGGAGTACCAGGCAGTGAGCATGGTGGCAGTGCCGGTGAGAAGTAGCGATCAGTAAGATCAGTTGAATAAGGAGGTGATAATTACTAGCTCGGCTATTAAGTTTGGGAGGGGGGGTAAGGCTAAGTTAGCGAGGCTGGAAATAAGTCATCAGGCGGCTATGAGAGGGAGGAGTCCTTGTAGACCTCGTGTGAGGGAGAGAGTTCGAGTGTGGGTTCGTTCGTAGTTGGTGTTAGCTAGGCAGAAAAGAGCGGAAGATGTCAGACCGTGGGCAATTATGAGGGCTAGTGCTCCTGCGGCTCCTCATGTCGTTTGAGTAAGAATTCCTGCCGTCACAAGGCCTATGTGGCTGACGGAGGAGTAGGCGATGAGGGACTTTAGGTCTGTTTGGCGTAAGCAGATTGAGCTTGTTATGATTACGCCCCAAAGAGAGAGGACTATAAAGGGGTAGCTCATTTCTTTGGTTAGGGGGGCAAGGAGGGGGACTATGCGTAGTAAGCCATAGCCGCCTAGTTTTAGTAAGACGGCTGCAAGGACTATGGAGCCTGCAATGGGGGCTTCTACGTGTGCTTTAGGCAGTCAGAGATGGACTCCGTAGAGGGGTATTTTAACTAGAAAAGCTACTGTGCAGCCAAGCCACCATACAAGGTTGGTGGGGGAGGTAGAGAGGTTGTTGGCTGTGTATTGTAAAATTAGGAGGGATAAGGTTCCTGTGTTGTTTTGGAGGGCGAGGAGGGCGATCAAGAGGGGTAAGGAGCCGGCCAGTGTGTAAAACAGAAAATAGTTTCCGGCAAGAAGCCGCTCTGCTTGATTACCTCAGCGGGTGATGAGAATTAAGGTGGGGATGAGGGTGGCTTCAAATATGAGGTAAAAGAGAAGGAGCTCGGTGGCACTAAAGGCTAGAATTAAAAAGGTTTGGAGGGCTGTGAGGGCCAAAAGGTAGGTTCGCTGGCGAGTTGTTGGTTCGGCCTGTATGTGATTTTGGCTTGCGAGGATTATTAGGGGCAGTAGTCAGCACGTGAGAGCTAGGAGGGGGGTTGAGAGGGGGTCGCATATTATGTAGAGGTTAATAGAGGTCCATGTTATGTTTGTTAGGCTGGTAAATCAAGTTAGGCTGATTAGGGCGATAATTAGGCTGTGGGCGAGGGAAGCGGGCCATAGCCATTTGGGGGGTGTGAGGCAGATAGTTGGGATAAGCATGATTGTTGGAAGAAGAATTTTTAGCATTGCAGGAGGTTAAGGTTTTGCATGCGATCAGAGCCGTGTGTTCGAGCAGTGGCTACTAATAATGCAAGGCCTGTGCTTGCTTCACAAGCGGAGAAAGCAAGGAGAAGGATAGGGGCAGAAGAGAGGCTTGTTGAGTTAAGTTGTAGGGTTCATAAAGAAAGGGCGATGAAGAGGGCTACTATCATGCCTTCAAGGCAGAGAAGGGCTGATAGGAGATGGGTGCGGTGAAAGGCTAGGCCTGATAGGCCGAGGAAAAATGCTGAGGAAAAGCTGAAATGTAGGGGTGTCATAAGGTAATTATGGGCTTAAACCATAAGTTTTTGAGCCGAAATCAAATGTTTTCTTTAAACTAAGAACCTATTCGGCCCACTCAAGACCGCCTTGTGCTCATTCGTAGATTAGGCCTAGGGTCAGTAACACCAGCACCAGGGAAGCTAAAAACAAGGTGAGGGGTGGGTGTGTGAGCTGGTTGGCCCAGGGAAGGGGAAGCAGAAGTGCAATTTCTAAGTCAAATAGTAAGAATAAAATTGCTACGAGGAAGAAGCGTATAGAGAAAGGAAGGCGCGCAGACCCGAGGGGGTCAAAACCGCATTCATAGGGGGAGAGTTTTTCATAGTCGGGCTTTGTTTGGGGTAATCAAAATGCGAGGATAAGTAGGGCCGTGGATAGGAGGGCTGTGGTGAGAAGCGTGGTTGTGGTCAAATTCATTATCTTTCTTTGGACTTGAACCAAAATTGGGTGAGTGGAAGTCACATGTATTCTTTATACTAGAAAGATTATGAGCCTCATCAGTAGATAGAGATGTACAGGAATAGTCACACTACGTCTACGAAGTGTCAGTACCAGGCGGCAGCCTCAAAGCCAAAGTGGTGTTGGGATGTGAAATGGTGGTGCACTTGGCGAAGGAGGCAGACGATTAGAAAGGTTGAGCCGATGATTACATGTAGGCCGTGGAATCCTGTGGCTACGAAAAAGGTGGAGCCGTAGATGCCGTCTGCAATGGTGAAGGGGGCTTCGTAGTATTCTATTGCTTGTAGGGCGGTGAAATATAGGCCTAGGAGGACGGTCAGGGCTAGGGCCTGGATGGCTTGTTTGCGCTGTTGGCCCATGATGCTGTGGTGTGCTCAGGTTACTGTGACGCCAGAGGCTAAAAGGACGGCGGTATTTAGTAAGGGCACTTCAAAGGGGTCTAGGGGGGAGATGCCTGTGGGGGGTCAAGAGCCTCCTAGTTCGAGGGCGGGGGTTAGGCTAGAGTGGTAGAAGGCCCAGAAGAAGCCAAGGAAGAAAAAGACTTCGGAGGTGATGAAAAGGATTATACCATATCGAAGGCTTTTTTGTACTGGTAGTGTGTGATGTCCTTGGAATGTGCCTTCGCGGACAACATCTCGCCATCATTGGCATATTGTTAAGAGGAGGAGAATGAGGCCAGCAGTTAGTAGGATCAGGGTGTGGTAGTGAAATCATATTGCGAGGCCGGATGTTAGCAAAAAGGCGGCAGTTGCCCCCGTCAGAGGCCAGGGGCTTGGGTCAACTATGTGGTATGCGTGTGCTTGGTGGGCCATTAGGTGTTTTCTTGTAAGTAGAGGCTCAAGAGTAGTACAAATACGTAGGCTTGAATTATAGCGACGGCGATTTCTAGGAGGGTTAAGAGGAACAGGAGGGCTGTAGTTGTCAATGCTACAACGGGCATTAGGGGTAGAAGTACGAAGGAGGCGGTGGCAATGAGTTGCATTAGAAGGTGGCCTGCAGTGAGGTTGGCGGTTAGTCGAACACCGAGGGCCAGGGGGCGGATGAAGAGGCTAATGGTTTCAATGATAATGAGGATAGGGATGAGGGGGGTGGGGGTGCCTTCTGGCAGGAGGTGTCCGAGTGCGTGCGTGGGTTGGTTTCGTAGTCCGATAAGGACTGTTGCGAGTCAGAGAGGGAAGGCTAGGCCTAGGTTAAGAGAGAGCTGGGTTGTTGGGGTGAAAGTGTAGGGGAGTAGGCCTAGGAGGTTGAGGGTAATTAAGTAGACTATTAGTGAGGCGAAGATGATGGCTCATTTATGGCCAGCGGGGCTTAAGGGGAGGAGGAGCTGGCGGGTGATTTGTCCGATAAGTCAGGATTGTGTAGTTACCATGCGGCTGCTTAGTAGGCGGGAGGTTGCGGCTGGGAGCAAGGTTCAGGGCAGGGTGAGTGCTAGAAGGATAAGGGGGATACCAAGGAGGGTGGGGCTTATGAACTGGTCAAAGAGGCTTAGTGTCATGGTCAGCTTCAGGGGGTTATTTTGTATTTTTCTAGGCCTTTAAGGGCGGGGTTGTTGGGAAACACGTAGGTCAGGGTTTTTGTGGGGAGCACTGTCAAGAATACGAGCCAGGAGGCAAGGAGGATGTAGAGTCAGGGGTTGGGGGTGAGTTGAGGCACGTCACTAGGAGTGGTTGGCAGCCACTTTCTTTAGCTTAAAGGGCTAACGCTGTTGCCGTATCAGCTGCTTAGTGAGGCGTCTTTGAGTGCAAGAGAGGTTCAGTTTTCAAAGTGTTTTAGTGGGACGGCTTCTACTACAATGGGCATGAAGCTATGGTTGGCCCCACAGATTTCAGAGCACTGGCCGTAGTAGACGCCGGGGCGGGTTACGATAAAGGCGGTTTGGTTCAATCGGCCGGGGACGGCGTCTATTTTTACGCCTAGGGCAGGGAGAGCTCAGGAGTGGATAACATCTTCGGCTGTGATTATTACTCGAATGGGGGTTTCAGCGGGGATGATCATTCGATGGTCGGTTTCTAGAAGGCGAAATTGCCCGGGGGCTAAGTCTTGTGTGGGGAGCATATATGAGTCGAAAGCCAGGTCTTCGTAGTCTGTGTATTCGTAGCTTCAGTACCATTGGTGGCCGATTGCTTTGATTGTCAGGTGAGGCTCATTAATCTCGTCTATCAGGTAGAGGATGCGGAGTGAGGGGAGGGCGATTAAGATCAGGATAATGGCAGGGAGGACTGTTCAGATAATCTCGATTTCTTGTGCATCGATATTGTTCTTGTTAGTTAACTTTGCGGTAACCATGGCTAGAATAATGTAGAGGACAAGGGTGCTGATTAGGAAGAGGATTATTAAAGCGTGGTCATGGAAGTGAAGGAGCTCTTCTATGATAGGTGAAGCTGCATCTTGAAAGCCGAGCTGTGCGGGGTGTGCCATTGTTTGCAAGATGTGCAGGGGTTTAACCTGTGATTCTGCCTTGACAAGGCAGTGTAATGGCTTTACTAACATCTCATAAAGGAAGTGGCAGAGGGGCTATGCGATTGGCTTGAAACTAACTCACGGGGGTTCAATTCCTCCCTTCCTCGTTTAGCGGGTGTGTACTTGAACGAATGCTGGTTCCTCGAATGTGTGATAGGGTGGGGGGCAGCCATGTAGTCATTCGACATTTGTTGTGGTTATCTCCACGGAGCAGACCTCTCGTTTAGCAGCGAAAGCTTCTCAGAGGATAAAAAGAAAGAGGATGACGGCAATTAGAGAGATTATAGAGCCGATAGAGGAGACGGTGTTTCATAGGGTGTAGGCATCAGGGTAGTCTGAGTATCGACGAGGCATGCCTGCCAGGCCTAGGAAATGTTGTGGGAAGAAGGTGAGGTTTACGCCAGCGAATATGACACCAAAGTGGACTTTTGTTCAAGTGCTGTGGAGGGCGTAGCCTGAGAAAAGAGGGAATCAGTGGACGAATGCTGCTATGATGGCAAAGACGGCCCCCATCGAGAGGACGTAGTGGAAATGAGCAACTACGTAGTATGTGTCGTGCAATACAATGTCTAGGGAGGAGTTGGCAAGAACAATGCCGGTTAGGCCCCCGAGGGTGAACAAGAAGATGAAGCCCAGGGCCCATAATATTGGGGTTTCTCATTTAATAGTGCCTCCGTGCAGTGTGGCTAGCCAGCTGAAAACTTTTACACCGGTGGGGATGGCGATGATTATTGTAGCGGAAGTGAAATAAGCTCGCGTGTCTACGTCCATGCCCACAGTAAATATGTGGTGGGCCCATACAATAAACCCAAGCAGGCCGATTGCCATTATTGCTCAGACCATGCCTATGTAGCCAAAGGGCTCTTTTTTGCCCGTGTAGAAGGCTACGACATGGGAGATCATGCCGAAGCCTGGGAGGATCAAGATATATACTTCTGGGTGACCAAAGAATCAGAAGAGGTGCTGGTAGAGGATAGGGTCGCCTCCGCCTGCGGGGTCGAAGAAGGTTGTATTTAGGTTTCGGTCTGTTAAGAGCATGGTGATGCCTGCAGCCAGGACTGGTAGAGACAGGAGGAGTAGAACTGTTGTAATCAGGAGGGCTCAGATAAATAGAGGGGTTTGATATTGCGAGATTGCCGGGGGCTTCATGTTAATGATCGTTGTGATGAAGTTAATGGAGCCCAGAATAGACGAGACACCGGCCAGATGTAGGGAGAAGATAGCGAGATCTACGGATGCACCGGCATGAGCGAGGTTACCGGCCAAGGGCGGGTAAACCGTTCAACCTGTGCCGACCCCCGCCTCTACGCCTGAGGAGGCAAGGAGGAGAAGCAGGGAAGGAGGGAGGAGTCAGAAGCTTATGTTATTTATTCGTGGGAAGGCCATGTCCGGGGCTCCGAGCATTAGAGGGATGAGTCAATTGCCAAAGCCCCCAATCATGATTGGTATTACTATGAAGAAGATTATTACGAAGGCGTGGGCCGTAACGATAACGTTATAAATCTGGTCGTCTCCCAGGAGGGCTCCTGGCTGGCTGAGTTCGGCTCGGATGAGTAGGCTTAAAGCAGTGCCCACCATGCCGGCTCAGGCACCAAATACTAAATAAAGGGTGCCGATATCTTTGTGATTAGTGGAGAAAAGTCAACGTGTAATTGCCACAGATAGAATGGCTGAGTAAGTGGTGGGTTGTAGCCCCATATACAGAGGATAAGCCCCTCTTTCTGTCAAGCCCCGAGGTGTTAGCATGCCGGGCAGCAAACTCGGAGAGGCGAATTAGCGTTCGCCGGGGCTTTCCCCGCTTTTTTCGAAGGCGGGGGAAGGGTAGGCGGATGCTCGCTGGTTTGAGCGCTTGGCTGTTAACTGAGAGTTTGTAGGATCGAGGCCTTCCCGTCTAGAAAGGCTTTAGCTTAATTAAAGTGTTTGTTTTGCATACAATAGATGTGGGGTAGTGTCCTGCAAGTCTTATCAGGATCTGAGGGGTTTTCATCCTCGCTTAAGGCTTTGAAGGCCTTTGGTCTGGTTAGCCTAAGTTCCTTAGAGGCCAAGGAGGGCCAGTGTTGTGGGGGTATGGGGGAAAAGGATAATCGTGGTGGAGATTGCAAGGGTGAGTGGTAGGGTTTTGTGTGTAGGGAGGAGGCGTCAGGGAGTTGTGCCAAGGGGGGAGTTTGGGAAGGTGGTGAGGGCCATTGCGTGGGAGAGTCGGAGGTAGAAGTATAAGCTGAGCAGGGAGGAGAGGGCAGCGAGGGTTGCGATAAGGGGGAGATTTTGTTGTGTGAGTTCTTGGAGGATTAGTAGTTTTGGTATGAAGCCTGAAAGTGGGGGGAGACCTCCTAGAGATAGGAGCGAGAGAAGGAGTAGTGCTGTGAGGACGGGGTTTTTTGTGGAGGAGGTTGCGAGAGAGTTGATGTTTAAGCTTTTGTTTAGTTTAAAGGTCATGAAGGGGGCGAAGGTTATAACAAAGTATAGGAGAAGTGAGAGGTAGGCGAGAGGGGGTGAGTATTGTAGGATGAGGATCATTCAGCCGAGATGGGCGATTGAAGAGTAGGCGAGGATTTTTCGGAGTTGGGTTTGGTTTAGGCCGCCTCAGCCGCCGACAAGGGTGGAGGCTACTCCTAGGGCGATGAAGAGGGTAGGGGTGGTTGGAAGGATTTGTGTGAGAAGTGCGAAGGGGGCGAGTTTTTGTCAGGTCGAAAGGACTAGGCCTGTGAGCAGGTCTAGTCCCTGTAAGAGTTCTGGTAGTCAGGCGTGTAGGGGGGCGAGACCTATTTTGAGGGCGAGAGAGAGGGTGGCGAGGGTTACGGGGAGGGGGTGGGTTATTTGTTGGATTTCTCATTGTCCGGAAATTCAGGCATTGGTGGTGGCAGCGAATAGGAGTGTGGTGGCTGCGGTGGCTTGTGTTAGAAAGTATTTGGTGGCGGCTTCAGTTGCCCGGGGATGGTGGTGTTTGGTTATCAGGGGGATGATGGCAAGGGTGTTAATTTCAAGGCCTATCCAGGCTAATAGTCAGTGAGAGCTGGTCAGGGTAATAGAGGTGCCTAGGATTAGGCCTGTAATCAGGATGATGGGGATAAAAGGGCTCATTGGTAAAGGAAGGGGTTTAGCCTACATTGTTGGGGTATGGGCCCAAAAGCTTAGTTAGCTGACTTTACTAGGAAGTGGTGTATTGGAAGCACTGGGAGTTTTGATCTCTCCGGCAGGGTTCGAGTCCCTTCTTTCTAGGGAGCTGGGGGGATTTGAACCCCCGTGGTTCATTTTATCAAAGTGATCCTTGGCATTCAGGCACAGTTCCTTAATGCAGGGGCGGGAGGCCTGTGAGGGAGGTGGTGAGGGAGAGGTGTCAGAGTACAAGGGCTAAGGAGAGGGGAAGAAAATTTTTTCAGGTCAGGTGCATAAGTTGGTCGTAGCGAAAGCGGGGGTATGAGGCACGGACTCATAAAAAGCCAACGGCTAATAGGGTGGCTTTAATTATGAGGACTGTGGTTGCGAGCTCAGGGTGTGCGTGGGGGAGGAGGGGGCCTAGGAAAAGCAGGGCTGAAAGCGCATTTATAAAGAGGATGTTGGCGTATTCGGCTAGGAAAAAAAGGGCAAAAGGGCCTCCGGCATATTCTACGTTGAAGCCGGATACGAGTTCGGACTCTCCTTCGGTTAGGTCAAAGGGGGCACGGTTTGTTTCGGCAAGGGTAGAGATGAATCATATGATTGCTGCGGGGCAGGCGGGAAGAATGAGTCACGTGCCTTCTTGGGTGGTATTGAAGGTTTGCAGGGCAAAGTTGCCGGTAAGGATGATTAGGCTGAGGATGATGAGGCCTAAGCATACTTCGTATGAGATTGTTTGGGCGACGGCCCGGAGGGCTCCGATAAGGGAGTATTTTGAGTTTGAGGCCCATCCTGCGCCGAGGATGGTGTAAACAGTCAGGCTGGAGAGTGCAAGGATGAAGAGGATTGTTAGGTTTAGGTCAATTAGGGGGTGTGGGAGGGGCAGGGGGGCTCATAGGGCGAGGGCCAGGGTAAGGGCCAGGGTTGGGGCTAGTAGGAAGAGGGCGGGGGAGGCGGTAGATGGGCGGAGAGGCTCTTTGATGAAAAGTTTTACACCGTCGGCAATTGGCTGTAGGAGGCCGTAGGGGCCGACAACATTTGGGCCTTTTCGTAGTTGTATGTAGGCTAAGACTTTTCGCTCTAGGAGGGTGAAAAAGGCTACGGCGAGTAGGACGGGGACGATGATGAGTAAGAGGTTGGTGAAGGGGAGGATCATAATTGGGGGAAGGATTTGAACCTTCGTGGGAAAGGGCTTAGGCCTTTCGCGAATCCGGGCTCTGCCACCCCAATAGCATGCGTGCCAGACCCAGCCCCTGCCTTAAGGCAGGGGGCTGTGTCTGGCTTGTGTGCGAGGGAGGGGGGGTGAGGCCCTCTAGTAAGGCTTTGGAGCCTTGCAGTTTTGGGTACTGCCCCCTCGAATAATTCTTTTTCTCAGGCTAGGGAGTATGCCCTTGTGTCTGATTAAGTTGTTTTCATCAGATTTGGGTGGGGCGTGCTTGTAGCATGGGCCCCCCTTTTTCGGTCCTTTCGTACTGGGAAAAGGCGTGTCATAGATAGAAACTGACCTGGATTGCTCCGGTCTGAACTCAGATCACGTAGGACTTTAATCGTTGAACAAACGAACCCTTAATAGCGGCTGCACCATTAGGATGTCCTGATCCAACATCGAGGTCGTAAACCCCCTTGTCGATAGGGGCTCTGAAAGGGGATTGCGCTGTTATCCCCGGGGTAACTTGGTCCGTTGATCGGCTGTGCCGGATCTGTTTGGTCAGAAATTCTGTTGCTTAGAGCTGTGGCTCGTGGTTGTAAAACTGGTGTTTTATTCCGCGTGGGGGTTGTGTCATACCCCTCGGTCGCCCCAACCGAAGACTGTTGGGCAGGGGTTGTTTAGTTCAAGGCCTTTGTTGGGCTGAGGGTTACAAGTTGCTTTATGTCTTAAGCTCCACGGGGTCTTCTCGTCTTATGCTTGTAGCCCCGCTTCTGCACGGGGAGATCAATTTCATTGACTAAAAAGAGGAGACAGTTAAGCCCTCGTTGTGCCATTCATACAGGTCTTCAATTAAAAGACAAGTGATTGCGCTACCTTTGCACGGTTAGAATACCGCGGCCGTTAAACTATTGTCACGGGGCAGGCGGGACCTCTTATGGGCGGGAGTCAAGAGGCGATGTTTTTGGTAAACAGGCGGGGCTTGGTGGGGTTGCCGAGTTCCTTTTCTTTTTTTAGGTCTTTCCTATGGGGCACTCCGGTGTTGGTTCAACGGTGTTTGGTTAGTTGGGTTTCTAGTTGTCTGTTTGGGGGTTTAATGCCCTCTGGGTTTGGGGCCGTTAATGTTCGGTGGTTGTTCCGTGCCGATTTACACTGGTGCTAGGAGAAAGCTTGCTTTCTTATTACTCATATTAGCATTGTCACTTCCATGTTTGCATGGAAGGGCCTGGTAGAGTTGGGGGTTAAAGTATAGATGTTGGGATCGGGGGTTGTGATAACACTTGAGCTGTAACGCTGTCTGGGCAGATGGCTGCTTTTAGGCCCACTGTGGTGTTGTATCTTGGGTGTTGTATTTTTATCCTCCCGTGAAAGTTGTCTCTTGGGTCAAAGGGGCTGTCCCCCCTTTGGGTAACTCTCTTAACTTCTTGTGGCCAATTTGTAAAAGGGAAAAGAGGCGGGAAAAAGAAGTTAAGAGGCTGAACTTCTATTCATTTCTCAGGCAACCAGCTATCACCAAGCTCGGTAGGTTTTTCGCCTCTACTCGAAGCTCTTCCCACCCTTTTGCCACAGGGACGGGTTAACCCAGTTATTAGGTTGTCTTGGAGTAGCTCACTTGGTTTCGGGGTTTTAAACTAGAGGGCTCTTTGCTTAGAGGTGCTTGCTAAATCATGATGCAAAAGGTACGAGTTTTAGTCTCTGCTTTTTTACACTTTTCTGGGTTTTTTCATTTCTTTTTCAGCGTTCCCTTGCGGTACTTTGTCTATTGCTCCGTGTCTCTTTTCTATCGCCTTTACTAAGAGTGTGAGAATGGTTTGGTTTTATATAGGTGGTTTATTTTCGGTTAAATATGGTGGTTGTGTGGGGGGGATGGGTGGGCTAGCTGTTAGGTGTCAGGAGGACTCGATTTGCACGAGGGTCTTCTCAGTGTAAGGGAGATGCTTTTCTATCTTAGCCACATCCTGATTTTCCAAGTGCACCTTCCGGTACACTTACCATGTTACGACTTGCCTCCCCTTTGGTGGAGTAATGTATTAGGTATGTTATTTGGGTGGGTTGGGGAGAGTGACGGGCGGTGTGTGCGCGCTTAAGGGCCGGTTTCAGTAGAACGCTCTATTTTCTGCTTACTTCTAAATCCTGCTTCATGTGCGGGTTTCAACGCATAATTCGTGTCTGCTAGTGTTAGAGAATGTAGCCCATTTCTTTCCTTCTCGTATGCTACACCTTGACCTGGCGTTTTGGGCTGTGCCAATTAGGCTTACTTTAAGTTCCTCAAAGGGTAAGCTGACGACGGCGGTATATAGACTGAGGGCAAGGGAAGGTGAGGTTGAGCGGGGGTTATCGATTATAGAACAGGCTCCTCTAGTTGGATTTTAAGCACCGCCAAGTCCTTTGGGTTTAAAGCTGGGGCTAGTAGTTCCCGGGCGAATAGCGGAGGTGGGGTGCTATTTATGTTTAGGGCTAAGCATAGTGGGGTATCTAATCCCAGTTTGTGCCTTAGCTTTCGTGGGGTCAAGTGTTTAAAGCCACTTTCGTAGCTGGTCTTCTAACTTTCGGTTGTGTATAACGACTGTGGAAGTGTTTGGCTTTATTTTGTTTGTGCTTTAACCACGCTTTACGCCGTGATCTATCAGTTTGGGTCTCTCGTATAACCGCGGTGGCTGGCACGAGTTTTACCGGCCCGAATAACCGTGGCTAGGTCAAGTTTTCACTTATGGCCTAATGTTTGTTACTGCTGGAGCCCCTTGGGGGTGTGGCTAAGCAAGGCGTCGTGGGCTAAGGGTGGTTGTGCCTGATGCCGGCTCCTTGTCTTCGGCGGGGAAGACGGGGGGGGCATTCTCACTGGGGGGCGGAGACTTGCATGTATAAGCTCGGCTAGAATTGATAGAAAAGCCAGGACCAAACCTGTGTGCTTACGAAGCTTTCTAGGGCTTATTTTAACATCTTCAGTGTCATGCTTTGATTTAAGCTACGTTAGC